GCTAGCGTAGCTTAATATAAAGCATGGCACTGAAGATGCTAAGATGGGCCCTGAAAAGCTCCGCATGCACAAAGGCTTGGTCCTGACTTTAGTATCAGCTTTAGCACATCTTACACATGCAAGTCTCCGCAGCCCTGTGAGGATGCCCTTAATCCCCTGCCCGGGGACGAGGAGCAGGCATCAGGCACCACTCATTTAAGCCCAAGACGCCTTGCCATGCCACACCCCCAAGGGAATTCAGCAGTGATAAATATTAAGCCATGAGTGCAAACTCGACTTAGTCAGTGCTAAAAGGGCCGGTAAAACTCGTGCCAGCCACCGCGGTTATACGAGAGGCCCCAGTTGATAATTACGGCGTAAAGAGTGGTTAGGGAATACTTATATTAATGTCAAAGGGCCTCTAGGCTGTTATACGCTTCTGAACGTCCGAAGTCCAATCAAACGAAAGTAACTTTAATTTAGCCCACCTGAACCCACGAAAACTGAGAAACAAACTGGGATTAGATACCCCACTATGCTCAGCCATAAACTTAGACGTTATAGCACAATAAACGTCCGCCAGGGTACTACGAGCGTCAGCTTAAAACCCAAAGGACTTGGCGGTGCCTTAGACCCCCCTAGAGGAGCCTGTTCTAGAACCGATAACCCCCGTTAAACCTCACCACTTCTGGTCATCCCCGCCTATATACCGCCGTCGTCAGCTTACCCTGTGAAGGAATAATAGTAAGCTAAATGGACATATTCCAAAACGTCAGGTCGAGGTGTAGCGTATGAAGTGGGAAGAAATGGGCTACATTTTCTATCACAGAATATTTACGAACAGTATACCTGAAAAATTACTAGAAGGAGGATTTAGTAGTAAAAAGGGAAAAGAGTGCCCTTTTGAACCTGGCTCTGAGGCGCGTACACACCGCCCGTCACTCTCTCCTGTCACCCAGCAGCACATGTCTTTAACCACAAAGCATCGACAAGGGGAGGCAAGTCGTAACATGGTAAGTGTACCGGAAGGTGCACTTGGATCAAACCCAGGGCGTGGCTGAGACAGTTAAGCACCTCCCTTACACCGAGAAGACATCCATGCAAGTTGGATCGCCCTGAGCCAAACAGCTAGCTTAGTAATTAAAATAATTTTATACCATAAATAATATATCATCAACTAAAATGATAAACTAAATCATTCTACCACCCTAGTACGGGAGACGGAAAAGGTAAACCCAAGCGATAGAGAAAGTACCGCAAGGGAAAGCTGAAAGAGTAATGAAATAATTCACACAAGCCCTGAAAAGCAGAGCCTAACCCTCGTACCTTTTGCATCATGATTTAGCCAGTACCTTATAAGCAAAGTGCCCTTTAGTTTATAGCCCCGAAACCAAGTGAGCTACCCCGGGACAGCCAAACGGGCGAACCCGTCTCTGTGGCAAAAGAGTGGGAAGAGCCCCGGGTAGAGGTGACAAATCTACCGAACTTGGTGATAGCTGGTTGCCTAAGAAATGAATAGAAGTTCAGCTTCATACCCCTTATAACAGCTAGGAAGCATCCAAACAAGTACTAAGAGAGAAGTATGAAAGTTAGTCAAAGGGGGTACAGCCCATTTGACCAAGGACACAACCTTTTCAGGAGGATAAAAATCAAATTTTACAAAATAAGTCGCCTCAGTGGGCTTAAAAGCAGCCACCTGTACAAAAAGCGTTAAAGCTTAGATGACACAAAATTTATTATATCGATAAAAAACTTTAATCCCCTACAAATATTAGGCCATTCCATGCTAACATGGAAGAGATAATGCTAAAATGAGTAACAAGAGGGTAAACCCTCTCCCAGCACAAGTGTAATCCAGATCGGACAACCCACTGGAAATTAACGAACCCAAAAAAAGAGGGCAAAGTAAACAACATAAAAATCAAGAAACCCTTACTCTAAAACAATCGTTTACCCTACACCGGTGTGCCACAAGGAAAGACTAAAAGAAAAGGAAGGAACTCGGCAAACACAAGCCTCGCCTGTTTACCAAAAACATCGCCTCCTGCTAATTACTAAATATAGGAGGTCCAGCCTGCCCGGTGACCACAAGTTTAACGGCCGCGGTATTTTGACCGTGCAAAGGTAGCGCAATCACTTGTCTTTTAAATGAAGACCTGTATGAATGGCCAAACGAGGGCTTAACTGTCTCCCTTTTCAAGTCAGTGAAATTGATCTGCCCGTGAAGAAGCGGACATATGTATACAAGACGAGAAGACCCTTTGGAGCTTAAGGTACAAGCCCACCTACGTCAAATAACTTACTAAACAAGCACGAACATAATAGGATATGGAACTTTACCTTCGGTTGGGGCGACCATGGAGAACAGATAATCCTCCAAGCGGATAGGGACACACCCTAAAACCAAGAACCACAATTCCAAGTCACAGAAATTCTGACCGACTATGATCCGGCCCCAAGGCCGATCAACGAACCAAGTTACCCTAGGGATAACAGCGCAATCCCCTCCAAGAGGCCATATCGACGAGAGGGTTTACGACCTCGATGTTGGATCAGGACATCCTAATGGTGCAGCCGCTATTAAGGGTTCGTTTGTTCAACGATTAAAGTCCTACGTGATCTGAGTTCAGACCGGAGCAATCCAGGTCAGTTTCTATCTGTATTGTCATTTTTCCTAGTACGAAAGGACCGGAAAAAAGAGGCCCATACTAAAAGCACGCCTCACCCCTAATTAATGAAAACAACTAAATTAAATAAAGGGCGGACTCAAAATTAGACCAAAATAAGGTCACACTAAGATGGCAGAGCATGGTAATTGCAAAAGGCCTAAGCCCTTTTAGCCAGAGGTTCAAATCCTCTTCTTAGTTCATGCTAAACACCTTATTAACCCACCTAGTCAGCCCTTTAATATATATTGTACCCGTCCTATTAGCCGTAGCCTTCCTAACACTAATCGAACGAAAAGTTCTGGGATATATACAACTACGTAAAGGCCCAAATGTTGTAGGACCCTATGGTCTCCTTCAACCAATTGCAGACGGAGTCAAATTGTTTATTAAAGAGCCCGTACGACCCTCCACATCCTCCCCATTTCTATTTCTAGCGGCCCCCACACTTGCTTTAACCTTAGCCCTAACCCTGTGAGCACCTATACCAATACCACACCCAGTAGCGGATCTAAACTTCGGGATTTTATTTATCATAGCCATATCCAGCCTGACAGTCTACTCCATCCTCGGATCAGGATGGGCATCAAACTCAAAATATGCCCTAATTGGAGCCCTCCGAGCTGTAGCCCAAACAATTTCATACGAAGTCAGCTTGGGATTAATTTTACTCTCCATCGTTGTCTTTTCAGGGGGTTACACCATGCAAACGTTCAATGTTACACAAGAAGCCATCTGACTTTTAATTCCAGCCTGGCCACTAGCCGCAATATGATACATCTCAACCCTCGCCGAAACAAACCGCGCACCCTTTGACTTAACCGAGGGGGAATCTGAACTAGTTTCCGGCTTTAATGTTGAATATGCTGGAGGCCCATTTGCCCTATTCTTTCTAGCAGAATATGCAAACATTTTACTAATAAACACCTTATCAGCCATTTTATTCTTAGGCACAACCTACATACCCCTAATACCAGAACTTACGACCATAAATTTAATAATTAAAGCCACACTTCTTTCAGTACTCTTCCTATGAGTACGAGCCTCATACCCTCGATTCCGATACGACCAACTAATACATTTAATCTGAAAAAATTTTCTCCCCTTGACACTAGCGCTAGTCCTATGACACACCGCCCTCCCAATCGCATTTGCAGGACTACCCCCACAACTATAACAAAAAGGAACCGTGCCTGAATACTTAAGGATCACTTTGATAGAGTGACTTATGGGGGTTAAAGTCCCCCCAGTTCCTAGAAAGAAGGGGGTTGAACCCATGCTTAGGAGATCAAAACTCCTGGTGCTTCCACTACACCACTTTCTAAGACAGGGTCAGCTAATTAAGCTTTCGGGCCCATGCCCCGAACATGACGGTTAAAATCCCTCCCCTATCAATGAACCCCTACGTACTTGCCATTCTCCTTTCTAGCCTAGGAGTAGGAACCACCATAACATTTGCCAGCTCCCACTGGCTATTAGCCTGAATAGGCTTAGAAATTAATACACTAGCAATCATCCCTCTTATGGCCAAACAACATCATCCCCGAGCCGTTGAAGCAACCACAAAATATTTTCTTACACAGGCAACTGCCGCAGCAATAATAATATTTGCCGCAACAACAAACGCATGATCCATAGGAGAATGAAGCATCAACAACATGTCCCACCCCCTCGCCACTACAATAATAATTATAGCCTTAGCACTAAAAATTGGCCTAGCACCCACACACTTCTGATTACCCGAAGTCTTGCAAGGGCTAGATTTACTCACAGGCCTCATTCTTTCAACATGACAAAAACTAGCCCCATTTGCCTTAATTTTACAAGTAGCCCCAACAATTGACCCAGCACTACTCACAACCCTAGGACTTCTTTCTACACTAATTGGAGGATGAGGAGGACTAAACCAAACCCAGCTCCGAAAAATTTTAGCCTACTCATCAATCGCACATATAGGCTGAATAATTATCATCATTCAATATGCCCCCCAACTAACCCTACTTGCACTTATCACATATATTTTTATAACAACCACAGCATTTCTGTCACTAAAAATAGCATCAACTACTAAAATTGTTACACTCACCGCAATATGAACAAAAACCCCAGTACTGGCATCAACCATGGCCTTAACACTACTCTCATTAGGTGGACTACCCCCACTCACCGGATTCATGCCCAAATGATTAATTCTGCAAGAAATAACCAAACAAGAACTCCCACTAACAGCAACAATTATAGCATTAGCCGCCCTAATTAGCCTCTACTTCTACTTACGACTATGCTACACAATAACCCTCACCATTTCCCCTAACACAACAAATGCTACAACCCCCTGACGAGTAAGCTCAACCCAGCCCACAATTATACTAGCCATATCAACCACAATTGCCCTGGCCCTACTGCCAATTACCCCTGCTATTGTAGCACTTACTACCTAGAGACTTAGGATAATTTAGACCGAGAGCCTTCAAAGCTCTAAGCAGGAGTTAAAATCTCCTAGTCCCTGATAAGACCTGTAGGACTTTATCCCACATCCTCTGAATGCAACTCAGACACTTTAATTAAGCTAAGGCCTCACTAGATGAGAAGGCCTCGATCCTACAAACTCTTAGTTAACAGCTAAGCGCCCTAACCAGCGGGCATTCATCTACTTTCCCGCCGTTAGCCGAGTAAGGCGGGAAAGCCCCGGCAGACGTCAATCTGCGTCTTTAGATTTGCAATCTAATGTGTTCTTCACCACGGAGCTGATAGGAAGAGGACTCAAACCTCTATCTTTGGGGTTACAACCCACCACCTGCTTCGGCCATCCTACCTGTGGCAATCACGCGCTGATTCTTCTCTACCAACCACAAAGACATTGGCACCCTTTATTTAGTATTTGGTGCATGAGCCGGAATAGTTGGCACAGCCCTCAGCCTCCTAATTCGGGCTGAACTAAGCCAACCGGGGTCCCTTCTTGGCGATGACCAGATCTACAACGTTATCGTCACAGCACATGCCTTCGTCATAATCTTCTTTATAGTAATGCCAATTCTTATTGGCGGCTTTGGCAATTGATTAGTTCCACTAATGATTGGCGCCCCCGACATGGCATTCCCACGAATAAATAATATAAGCTTTTGACTCCTTCCCCCTTCTTTCCTCCTTCTGCTGGCGTCATCCGGCGTTGAAGCCGGGGCCGGAACCGGTTGAACAGTCTACCCCCCACTAGCCGGCAACCTAGCCCATGCCGGAGCATCAGTAGACCTCACCATTTTCTCATTACATTTAGCAGGTGTCTCATCAATTCTAGGAGCTATTAATTTTATTACAACAACAATTAATATAAAACCCCCTGCTATCTCTCAATACCAAACCCCCTTATTTGTGTGAGCCGTGCTTGTAACTGCTGTCCTACTTCTACTTTCCCTACCAGTCTTAGCTGCCGGTATTACAATACTTTTAACAGACCGAAACCTTAACACAACATTCTTCGACCCTGCGGGAGGAGGAGACCCTATTCTCTACCAACACCTCTTCTGATTCTTTGGACACCCAGAGGTTTACATCCTAATTTTACCAGGGTTTGGCATCATCTCTCACGTCGTAGCATACTACGCAGGCAAAAAAGAACCCTTCGGCTATATAGGAATGGTTTGAGCTATAATAGCAATTGGTCTCCTAGGCTTCATCGTATGAGCCCACCACATGTTTACAGTAGGAATAGATGTTGACACCCGAGCATATTTTACATCAGCAACAATAATCATTGCCATTCCAACAGGTGTTAAAGTTTTTAGTTGACTAGCCACGCTTCATGGAGGCTCTATTAAATGAGAAACCCCAATGCTCTGGGCCCTAGGCTTCATTTTCCTCTTTACAGTTGGAGGCCTCACCGGAATTGTACTGGCTAACTCATCACTAGATATTGTACTACATGACACATATTACGTAGTTGCACACTTCCATTATGTACTCTCAATAGGCGCTGTGTTTGCCATTATGGCAGCCTTTGTGCATTGATTCCCCTTGTTTACAGGATATACCCTGCACAGCACATGAACAAAAATCCACTTTGGGGTAATATTCATTGGCGTCAACCTTACATTTTTCCCACAACACTTCCTCGGCTTAGCAGGCATGCCGCGTCGTTATTCTGATTACCCAGATGCCTACACCTTATGAAACACGGTGTCGTCTATCGGGTCCCTAATTTCACTGGTGGCAGTAATTATATTCCTGTTCATTTTATGAGAAGCTTTTACCGCCAAACGAGAAGTCTCATCCGTAGAACTTACAACAACCAATGTAGAATGACTACACGGATGCCCCCCACCATACCACACATTTGAAGAACCCGCATTCGTTCAAGTTCAATCAAATTAACGAGGAAGGGAGGAATTGAACCCCCATATGCTGATTTCAAGCCAGCCACATAACCACTCTGTCACTTCCTTTAAAAGACATTAGTAAACTTGTAATTACATCACTTTGTCAAGGTGAAATTGTAGGTTAAACTCCTGCATGTCTTAAGCCCCCAGGCTTAATGGCACATCCCACACAATTAGGATTCCAAGACGCGGCATCACCCGTTATAGAAGAACTTCTTCACTTTCATGACCATGCTTTAATAATTGTATTTTTAATTAGCACACTAGTATTATACATTATTGTTGCAATGGTGTCAACAAAGCTCACAAACAAGTATATCTTGGACTCCCAAGAAATTGAGATCGTATGGACTGTTCTACCAGCCGTAATCCTAATTTTAATTGCACTACCCTCATTACGCATCCTTTACCTTATAGATGAAATTAACGACCCACACCTTACAATTAAAGCCATAGGGCACCAATGATATTGAAGCTATGAGTACACGGACTACGAAAATCTTGGGTTCGACTCATATATAATCCCTACGCAGGATCTTACTCCCGGCCAGTTCCGACTACTAGAAGCAGATCACCGCATGGTAGTGCCCATAGAATCCCCAATCCGTGTTCTTGTATCCGCCGAAGACGTGCTGCACTCCTGAGCTGTTCCTTCCCTCGGGGTAAAAATAGACGCAGTCCCAGGCCGCCTTAACCAGACAGCCTTTATTGCCTCCCGACCAGGAGTATTTTATGGTCAATGCTCTGAAATTTGTGGGGCCAACCACAGCTTTATGCCAATTGTAGTTGAAGCGGTACCTCTCGAACACTTCGAAAACTGATCCTCACTAATACTAGAAGACGCCTCACTAGGAAGCTAAATCTGGGCCTCAGCATTGGCCTTTTAAGCCAAAGAATGGTGCCTCCCAACCACCCCTAGTGAAATGCCACAATTAAATCCCGCCCCCTGATTTGCAATCTTAGCATTTTCATGACTAGTCTTCTTAATAATTATTCCAACCAAAGTAATAAGCCACATACTACCAAATGAGCCCGCCCACTTAGCCTCAAAAGAACATAAAACAGAATCCTGAAACTGACCATGGCAATAAGCTTCTTCGACCAGTTTGCAAGCCCATCTTATCTTGGTATTCCCCTGATTGCTATTGCAATTGCCCTCCCATGAGTACTATTCCCAACCCCTTCGCCACGATGATTAAATAACCGACTAGTTACCGCTCAGGGCTGACTTATTAGCCGAATTACCAACCAACTCATACTACCCATCAACCTGGGAGGTCACAAATGAGCACTACTTTTAGCCTCTCTAATAGTATTTTTAATAACTATCAATATGCTTGGACTCCTACCATACACATTTACCCCAACAACACAACTATCCCTCAACATAGGATTTGCCGTCCCCCTATGACTCGCCACGGTTATTATTGGAATACGTAATCAACCAACAATTGCCCTAGGACACTTATTACCAGAAGGCACCCCAGTACCCCTTATCCCTGTCCTTATTATTATCGAGACAATTAGCCTATTTATTCGACCACTGGCCTTAGGGGTCCGACTTACAGCCAACCTCACTGCAGGACACCTACTAATTCAACTAATTGCCACCGCAGTATTCGTTCTGCTCCCTATGATGCCAACAATCGCAATTTTAACGGCCACTGTTCTATTTCTTCTAACCCTTCTAGAAGTTGCCGTTGCTATTATCCAAGCATACGTCTTTGTATTACTCCTAAGCCTCTACTTACAAGAAAACGTTTAATGGCCCACCAAGCACATGCATTCCACATGGTTGATCCAAGCCCATGACCCCTAACCGGCGCAATCGGAGCTTTACTGATAACATCCGGCTTAGCTATTTGATTTCATTTTCACTCCACCACACTTATAACCCTTGGGGTAGTACTACTACTCCTCACCATGTATCAATGATGACGAGACATTATTCGAGAAGGAACATTCCAAGGCCACCATACACCCCCAGTCCAAAAAGGCTTACGATACGGAATAATTCTATTTATTACATCCGAAGTATTCTTTTTTCTTGGCTTCTTCTGAGCCTTCTACCACTCCAGTTTAGCACCCACCCCAGAACTAGGGGGATGCTGACCCCCAACAGGAATTACCACTTTAGACCCCTTCGAAGTGCCCCTCTTAAACACGGCCGTCCTCTTAGCATCAGGGGTTACAGTAACATGAGCCCACCACAGCATTATAGAGGGAGAACGCAAACAAGCCATCCAATCTCTAGCACTAACAATTCTACTGGGCCTATACTTCACCGCCCTACAAGCCATGGAATATTACGAAGCCCCCTTCACAATCGCAGACGGGGTTTATGGCTCAACATTCTTTGTTGCTACAGGATTTCATGGCCTACATGTTATTATTGGGTCCTCCTTCTTAGCTGTCTGCTTACTTCGCCAAATCCAATACCACTTTACATCTGAACATCACTTCGGTTTTGAAGCCGCAGCATGATACTGACACTTCGTAGACGTAGTCTGATTATTCCTTTACGTATCAATTTACTGATGAGGCTCATATCTTTCTAGTATCAACATTAGTACGAGTGACTTCCAATCACCTGGTCTTGGTTAAATCCCAAGGAAAGATAATGAACTTAATTGTTACAATTCTATTCATCACAGTAATTCTCTCCCTAGTATTAGCAACCGTATCATTCTGACTTCCACAAATAAGCCCAGACGCAGAAAAACTATCACCATACGAATGCGGGTTTGACCCCTTAGGGTCTGCCCGACTTCCCTTTTCCTTACGATTCTTCCTGGTGGCCATCTTATTTTTGCTATTTGACCTAGAAATTGCCCTTCTACTTCCACTCCCATGAGGGGATCAACTCCACAACCCTTTAGGGACCTTCTTCTGAGCCATAACTGTCTTAACCCTTCTAACCCTGGGATTAATTTATGAGTGAACCCAAGGAGGCCTGGAGTGGGCAGAATAAGGAAGCTAGTCCAACTAAAGACCTCTGATTTCGGCTCAGAAAATCGTGGTTAAACTCCACGGCCTCCTTATGACACCCGTACATTTTAGCTTCAGCTCAGCTTTCATGCTTGGTCTTATGGGCCTAGCATTTCACCGCACCCACCTGCTCTCCGCACTACTATGCCTAGAAGGTATAATACTATCACTATTTATTGCCTTGGCCCTTTGAGCTATGCAATTTGAATCAACAATATTTTCTACAGCCCCCATGCTCCTATTAGCTTTCTCTGCCTGCGAGGCCAGCGCAGGTCTGGCTCTCTTAGTTGCCACCGCCCGGACCCACGGGACCGACCGACTACAAAACCTAAACCTCTTACAATGTTAAAAGTATTAATACCCACAATAATATTATTCCCTACAATCTGACTGACATCTCCCAAGTGACTGTGGCCCACAACAACCGCACAAAGCCTCCTAATTGCATTAATTAGCCTAACTTGACTAAAATGGACCTCAGAAACAGGGTGGTCTTCCTCCAGCCTATACCTGGCTACAGACCCCTTATCCACCCCCTTACTAGTATTAACATGTTGACTCCTTCCCCTAATAATTTTAGCCAGCCAAAACCATGTATACCATGAACCAATTAACCGCCAACGCCTTTATATTACCCTCCTGGCATCCCTCCAAACCTTTTTAATCATGGCATTCGGGGCCACAGAAATTATAATATTTTATATTATATTTGAAGCCACCCTTATTCCAACCTTAATTATTATTACCCGATGAGGCAACCAAACCGAACGATTAAATGCAGGAACCTATTTTTTATTTTATACTCTAGCAGGATCCCTACCACTTTTAGTTGCCCTTCTTTTACTACAACAAACCACCGGAACACTATCATTGTTAATTCTACAGTACTCCCAACCCCTCACACTCAACACCTGAAGCCACAACATCTGATGAGCTGGGTGCCTGATTGCATTCCTAGTAAAACTACCCCTATACGGAGTACACTTATGACTACCAAAAGCCCACGTAGAGGCCCCCGTAGCAGGATCAATAGTGCTAGCCGCAGTATTACTAAAGCTGGGGGGCTATGGAATAATACGAATAATGGTTATACTTGACCCACTCTCAAAAGAACTGGCCTACCCATTTATTATCTTGGCACTTTGAGGCATTATCATAACAGGATCTATCTGCCTACGGCAAACAGATCTTAAATCTTTAATTGCCTACTCATCCGTAAGCCACATAGGATTGGTAGCAGGAGGAATCTTAATTCAAACCCCTTGAGGGTACACAGGCGCAATTATCCTAATGGTAGCTCACGGACTTGTTTCATCCGCATTATTTTGTTTAGCCAACACCACCTACGAACGAACCCACAGCCGTACTATACTCTTGGCCCGAGGCTTACAAGTAATTTTCCCACTCACAGCAGCATGATGATTCATTGCAAACCTAGCCAACCTAGCACTTCCCCCCCTACCCAACCTCATAGGGGAACTCATGATTATTACCTCATTATTTAACTGATCCCCCTGAACCATTGTTCTTACAGGGGTGGGAACCCTAATCACAGCAGGCTACTCCTTGTATATATTCCTTATAACTCAGCGAGGCCCAACCCCCCACCACATTAAAGGACTCACCCCCTTCCACACCCGAGAACATCTATTAATAACACTTCATCTCATTCCTGTCATCCTCCTAATTGCCAAGCCCGAACTTATGTGAGGGTGATGTTACTAAGTAAGTATAGTTTTAAACAAAACATTAGATTGTGATTCTAAAAATAGAGGTTAAACCCCCCTTACTCACCGAGAGAGGCCAGAGGCAGTAAGCACTGCTAATGCTTACACCCATGGCTAAATTCCATGGCTCCCTCACGCTTCCAAAGGATAACAGCTCATCCATTGGTCTTAGGAACCAAAAACTCTTGGTGCAAATCCAAGTGGAAGCTATGTGCCCACCCTCACTGATCCTCCCGTGCCTCTTAGTATTAGTCATTATAGTTCTACTATATCCCCTAGCTAACTCACTTAACCCCGCCCCCAAATCCTCAGAGTGAGCCACAACACATGTAAAAGCCGCAGTAATTATTGCATTCTTCACCAGCCTGTTGCCATTAATACTGTTTCTTGATCAAGGCGCCGAAACCATTGTCACTAACTGAAGCTTAATAAACACCTATTTATTTGACGTTAATATTAGTTTCAAGTTTGATCACTACTCCATTATCTTCACACCAGTCGCACTCTACGTAACCTGGTCCATTCTAGAATTTGCAACCTGATATATGCACTCTGACCCAGACATAAACCGATTCTTTAAGTATCTCCTCCTCTTCTTAGTCGCTATAATTATTCTAGTCACCGCCAATAACTTATTCCAAATCTTTATTGGGTGAGAGGGGGTCGGAATTATGTCCTTCCTTCTAATTGGATGATGACATGGCCGAGCCGACGCCAACACAGCAGCCCTACAAGCTGTTTTATATAACCGAATTGGAGACATTGGACTTATAATAAGCATGGCCTGAATCGCAATAAACCTAAATTCATGAGAAATACAACAAATTTTTTCACTATCAAAAACCTTTGATATAACACACCCTCTTGTTGGCCTTATTCTCGCAGCAACTGGGAAATCAGCCCAATTTGGCCTACACCCATGACTCCCCTCTGCCATGGAAGGGCCTACACCCGTATCCGCCTTACTTCACTCCAGCACAATAGTTGTTGCCGGAATCTTCCTGCTTATTCGGCTCCACCCAATTATAGAAAACAACAACCTGGCACTGACAATCTGCTTATGCCTAGGAGCCCTTACCTCAATATTTACAGCCACTTGCGCCCTTACACAAAATGACATCAAAAAAATTGTAGCATTCTCCACATCAAGCCAACTAGGACTTATAATAGTTACCATTGGTCTTAATCAACCCCAACTGGCATTCCTTCACATCTGTACCCACGCCTTCTTTAAAGCAATACTATTTTTATGCTCGGGATCAATTATTCATAGCCTAAATGGTGAACAAGACATCCGAAAAATAGGGGGACTACAAAATCTGATACCACTTACAGCAGCATGTCTAACCATTGGCAGCTTAGCCCTAACCGGAACCCCATTCCTTACAGGGTTCTTCTCGAAAGATGCCATCATCGAAGCTTTAAACACCTCCTACCTAAACGCCTGAGCCCTTACACTAACTCTCATCGCAACATCCTTCACCGCAGCATATAGCTTCCGACTTATTTATTTTGTTACTATAGGAACACCCCGATTTCTTCCACTATCCCCAATTAACGAAAATAGCCCATCAGTAATTAACCCGATCAAGCGACTAGCTTGAGGAAGTATTATTGCAGGCTTAGTTATTACACTAAACTTCTTACCAATAAAAACACCAATCATAACCATACCTACAGCCCTTAAAATAGCTGCCCTCGCAGTTACAATTGCCGGCTTACTGGTAGCCATGGGATTAACAACCCTAACCAACAAACAATCCAAAACCCCCTCCACCCTACTGCTTCACCACTTTTCCAATATACTAGGATACTTTCCCTCTATTTTCCACCGAGCAGCCCCTAAAATTAAACTCGCCCTAGGACAAAAAATTATAACCCAACTGATTGACTACTCCTGACTTAAAGCTACAGGCCCAAAAAGTATCTCCTCAGCCCACCTCATAATAGCCGAATCCCTTAATAACATCTTACGAGGCTCAATCAAAACATACCTAACAATTTTTCTACTGTCCATAACAATCGCAATCCTCCTAGCTCTAATTTAAACTGCGCGAAGAGCTCCACGCCCAAGACCCCGAGTTAACTCCAACACCACAAATAATGTTAACAACAAAACTCACGCACAAATAATTAATATGCTCCCCCCAGACGAATATATAGTAGCCACCCCACTAACATCCACACGCAACACAGAAAACTCTTTTAACCCATCTACTACAACTCAAGACCCCTCATACCAGTCCTCCCAAAACAAGCCTACTACTAAACCAACCCCTAACAAGTAAATTAAAACATAACCCATAACAGAGCGGTCCCCTCAAGTTTCCGGGAACGGCTCAGCAGCCAAGGCTGCCGAGTAAGCAAACACAACAAGCATTCCCCCCAAATAAATTAAGAAAAGAACCAATGATAAAAAAGACCCCCCATGACCAATAAGCACCCCACATCCAACCCCAGCTGCAACCACCAAACCAAGAGCAGCAAAATAAGGCGCAGGATTAGAAGCCACAGCAACCAAGCCAACAACCAAGCCCACCAATAAGAATGATACAAGATAAGTCATAGTTCCCACCTGGATTTTAACCAAGACCAGCGACTTGAAGAACCGCTGTTGTTATTCAACTATGAGAACCCTAATGGCAAGCCTACGAAAAACACACCCCCTAATTAAAATTGCTAACGACGCACTAGTTGACCTCCCAGCCCCCTCCAACATCTCAGTATGATGAAATTTTGGCTCTCTCCTAGGATTATGTCTAATTACACAGATCCTAACCGGACTATTTTTAGCAATGCATTATACATCTGACATCTCCACCGCCTTTTCATCCGTCGCCCACATCTGTCGCGACGTAAACTACGGCTGACTTATCCGAAATATTCATGCCAACGGAGCATCTTTCTTCTTTATCTGCCTTTATATACACATTGCCCGAGGACTATACTACGGCTCTTACTTATATAAAGAAACCTGAAACATTGGAGTGGTCTTATTTCTCCTGGTTATGATAACGGCCTTTGTGGGGTATGTATTGCCCTGAGGACAAATATCATTTTGAGGGGCCACAGTCATCACCAACCTCCTCTCAGCAGTCCCCTATATAGGAGACACCCTAGTCCAATGAATCTGGGGGGGCTTCTCAGTAGACAACGCAACTCTAACCCGATTCTTTGCCTTCCACTTCCTCCTCCCCTTTGTCGTCGCCGCAGCCACAGTCATCCACCTCCTCTTCCTCCACGAAACAGGCTCAAATAACCCAGCCGGCCTAAACTCAGATGCAGATAAAATTGCCTTCCACCCCTACTTCTCATACAAAGACCTCTTGGGATTCGTGGTTATGCTCTTAGCACTTGCATCTTTAGCACTATTTTCTCCCAACCTGCTCGGAGACCCCGAAAACTTTACACCCGCCAACCCCCTAGTAACCCCTCCCCACATTAAACCGGAGTGGTACTTTCTATTTGCCTACGCCATTTTACGATCAATCCCTAACAAACTAGGAGGCGTCCTGGCCCTATTATTTTCAATTCTCGTCTTAATAGTCGTCCCAATCCTCCATACATCTAAACAGCGGGGATTAACATTTCGACCTATCACCCAATTCTTATTTTGAGTACTCGTTGCAGATATAGCCATTCTCACATGAATTGGAGGAATGCCAGTTGAACACCCGTTTATCGCCATCGGACAAATTGCATCCATTCTTTACTTCGCACTTTTCCTAGTCCTCATACCACTAGCAGGCTGACTAGAAAATAAAGCCCTAGAATGAGCCTGCCCTAGTAGCTTAGCATAAAGCACCGGTTTTGTAACCCGGAGACTGGAGGTTAGACCCCTCCCTAGTGCCAGAAAAAAGAGATTTTAACTCTCACCCCTGACTCCCAAAGCCAGAATTCTAAATTAAACTATTTTCTGCACCTTATGGTGTAGTACATATTATGCATAATATTACATTAATGTATTAGTACATATATGTATTAACACCATAAATTTATTTGAACCATAAAGCAAGTACTAAAATCTAGGGTATGCATAAAGCATACATTTAACTTCCAATTTAAATCCTTTTAAATTGAGTAAATTCTTGACCTAACTAAATAATCGTCCTCCAAATATTCCTTTGAATGCAACAACTAACATTTTCAGTAACATGATTAATGTAGTAAGAAACCACCAACCAGTTTATATAATTGCATAATATTAATGATAGAATCAAGGACAAAAGTGGAGATAAGGTATAATTAATGAACTATTCCTTGCATTTGGCTTCTATCTCAGGTACATCAATGTAGTATCCACCCAACTGAATCTATACTGGCATCCGGTTACTGGAGTAGTACATATGTCTCGTTACCCCCCAAGCCGAGCGTTCTTTTATATGCATTTGGTATTTTTTAAAGGTTTCCTTTCAACTTGCATTTCAGAGTGCATACAGGAGTATAAAATTAAGGTTGAACATATTCCTTGTTTGTCATAATATTAGTGAATGATTTAAAGACATAAATTAAGAATTACATACTTTTATCTCAAGTGCATAATGTATCCTTACTCAACACAACCTTATACTATATGCCCCCTTTGGCTTACGCGCGTTAAACCCCCCTACCCCCCAACGCTCAGAAAATCCTGTTATTCTTGTCAAACCCCAAAACCAAGAAAGGCTCAGCCGAACGCATCAAAATTAACGAGTTTAAGTAGTGTTAATTTATGCCACCGTGTATTATATATAACATATAAATATTTTTATATATCAATTTAATGTTTTTAATAACCTAAACCTTGGAACAAAAAATTTCATTAAAAACTCAATGCTAAAATTTCAAATAAAATTAT